AATGGGTTTATATGGATCCTGGGGGGTTGAAAGCACACATCAAAATGACATTGACATAAATTGACAAGGTAATATTTCCATTTTTTCATCAGAAGAGGCGTATCCTTTGAGACAAAAATGGATTTTCCTTGATATCTAAGATAATGTATGAAAGGATCCTTGAGCAAGCATAGGCTGTCCCCCCAATCCTTAGTAAAGACTTCTACAAAATGTTCTATTTTTCCATAGAAATATATTCGCTCAAGAAAGACCTGAGAAAATGTTAATCGGAAATGAAAGGATTGATTACAAAGAAAAAAGAAAACGGACTCGTATTCATATACATGAGAATTATATAAGAACAAGAAGAATCTTGGAGTCTTTTTTGCAAAAAAAGAAATAGATTTCTTTGGAATAATACGACTGTTCAAATTCCAATACTCGTGAAGAAAGAGTCGTAATAAATGCAAAGAGGAGGGATCTTTCACCCAATAGCGAAGGATTTGAACCAATTTTTCTAGATGGATGGGGTAGGGTATTAGTCCATTTGACACATAATTTAAATGTGGAAATTTGCCCTCTAAAAAAGGAAATATTGAATGAATTGATCGTAAATTATGAGATTTTACTATTTCTGATCTTTCTAAAGAGGATACTAATCGTAAGGAAAATGGAATTTCCACAATAACTGCAAATCCCTCCGATATCATTTGAAAATACAAATTTTTGTTATACCTAAAAAATGTATTTTGGTTAGAATCATTAGCGGAAATACTCAAATGATTCTGTTGATACATTCGAGTAATTAAACGCTTTACGATTAGTAAACTATATTTATTGTCATAACCCACATTTTCTAACAAAATGGATCTATTTAAGTCACGATCATGAGCAAATGTATAAATATACTCCCGAAAAATAAGTGGGTATAGGAAGTTATTTTTTCGAGATCTATCTATTTCTAAATTTCTTTGAGATTTCTCTATTTTCATTTTTAATTCGATTTGATTGAAGCAAAGATAGGGGGTTTATTGGGTTATTAAATGATACATAGTGCGATACCATAAAAACAAAATAGTATAATATAAAAAGAATAGATACCTCGGAAATAGTTAAACTCACCAGCGGACCCTCTAATCCTCTCTTTTTTTCATCTAATTGGTTTATGTTCCTTTCTAATTGGTTTATGTTCATTATAGGGTAATAGGTGACTAGAAATCCTTTACTTTTTCAAGTCAATCACTCTTTTTTGATTTTGGAAAAAAAATTGCTTTATCAATATACTTTTTCTTCTACACATTCAATTTCCCTTCATAGTGGAGAATAGCTAATAGTTAGGACTCATTAAAAAAATCGAAAATACACTCAAGAAAAAGCTTTTCCCGCACCAGGCACTAATCTATTTTTAACGTCTAATTAGATCGGAAAATCATTCAAATTAAGAACGGGAGCTCGTTGCTTTTTTATTTACCTATAATTGGAGCCGCAGAGCTCTGTCCATTTATTAACTCGACCAAATCCCAACTTTGAATTTGAATTGATTTGTTTTTATGTTATGCACCAAGAATTCAAACAAAGTTTGTTTGGAGCGGATCCGGTAAGAATCAAATATTCTCTGAATTCTCCATTGATACGACATGCTGTTTTTTCCATTCATTCCTTTCAGGATCAGTCGTGGTCTTACAAATAATACCGCTGGTATGGACGAATCTCTTTCTTCGTACAAATGTGTAAAAGCTGTTAGCCGCACTTAAAAGCCGAGTACTCTACCATTGAGTTAGCAACCCCAATCCCAAATATAAATAAAATAATTAGGATAAAATAATTAGGTTATGTAGATAGAATCAAAATCAAAAATCAAAAGAAATCAAAAAGAATTAATAAAAAGATTGAATCGTACGACACAATCAAAACATTAAACTAACAAGAAATGAACACGAAATGAAATAGAAAAATTTATAAAATTTCGAATTGATTCGGATAAAAAAATAGATAAAGTTAAATAAAGTCAAAATTGATAGATTATCTCTTGTTTCTTATGCTATCTATTCTTCTATTTACTATTTAAAATTGAAAATAAAAAAAAAAAAAGACTTTTATATCACAGCAAATCCAATAAACCTATCATTTCAAAATCTAATAAACCTATCATTTCATTGGAATGAAAAACCAAACCGCTGGAATAGATATAAATCAATCTACAGATAAGATCTAATTACCCAGATCGGATTATATTTATTTGATACACTGTTGTCAATATGGTGTTAATAAAAAAATATCCAATGAAAAAAACAAAAGAATTAATTCAAATTAACCCCTTATTTTATTGAATCATATAAATATTTTTTGATTTCCAATATAAATATTAGCAAACCAATAAGATAAGACAAGATAAGACGAAGAAATAAGTAGTTCTCTTCGAATCTTCATCTTCAAGTGGCTCGATAGGACCGAGTCATCAATCTCACACTTCTTCAAGTACGGAAGATATTAGGTTGTTCAAAAAAACAATCTTTATTTTAATATCTATAATTTTGATATAGAAAAGAATATAGGCTCTGGGACGGAAGGATTCGAACCTCCGAATGGCGGGATCAAAACCCGTTGCCTTACCGCTTGGCCACGCCCCATTTCTATATTTGATTCAAAACTAATAAAACTAATATTGGTATTGGTTCTTTGTCAATTCCTACCCCCAAAAATATCTATGAACTAGATTAGCTTGTTATTCGTATTTTGATATGTGTAGATATAGAATTAAACTGAATTTATTGATCATAATATAGAATTCCATTAAGATATTGTATGAAAATATGATTTCTTTTATTCTTTTTTTAGCTGATAATTGAAGGATTTTTGATTGGCTGAGTTTAAAGTTTTTTGTCTACCTTAAACTCTATTTTATATTAATTTATATCCATTTTTATATGAATATTAATAACTCAGTCAAAATACAATTATCTTCAAGAACAAAATGTTTGTTATGCTTAATATTTTAAATTTGATTTGTATCTGTCTTAATTTTGCCCTTTATTCAAGCAGTTTTTTCTTCACAAAATTGCCTGAAGCCTACGCTTTTTTGAATCCAATCGTAGATATTATGCCAGTAATCCCTCTGTTCTTTTTTCTATTAGCCTTTGTTTGGCAAGCTGCTGTAAGTTTTCGATGAAATTTTGAATACTATCCTAGAATAATTAATAATTCATGAGTTATTCAAGAGAAAAAATTCTACTAATTGATAAGATCAGATAAGTCTTCTAGTTCTTTCTAGTTCTTTATAGTCTAGGCCCTTGATTCAAACATTGAAGTTATTGTATAAACGTGAAAAATCTGGATTACCTACCCCATCTCCTCATTCTGAACTTTTTTCCATTCTATTAAAAGAAACCTATTCGGTTAGATCCACCCGAAATATGGAATTTTCGGTATAAAAGCAAATTTTTGGCACACAAGACTCGACTCTTATTACATCTTATTACAAATGAATTTAGAAAAATGCTTTTCTATTTCGAAAAAGTTCTAGAAACCACTTCATTTCTTGGTGTCAAAATGGGATATATGGTATAAATATAGAGAATCTATTTTCTTTTTTTCCAAACAAAAAAAAAGATCTTGGAGATTGTCTAATGCTTACTCTCAAACTCTTTGTTTACACAGTAGTAATATTCTTTGTTTCCCTTTTCATCTTTGGATTTTTATCTAATGATCCAGGGCGTAATCCTGGACGTGAAGAATAAAAAAAAAATAAGGCTTTTTCCTTGCTTGATTTTTATTAAATGTTCTTAGAATTTTATCTATTCTACATCTTTAACTATTATATATAAAATAAAAAAAAAATAAATAAAGAAAAAGATTTGAAAAAAAATACGAAGTCATCAACGGAACCGGAAAGAGAGGGATTCGAACCCTCGGTACGAATAACTCGTACAACGGATTAGCAATCCGACGCTTTAGTCCACTCAGCCATCTCTCCCAATTGAGAAAAGATAATTACTATCTTACATTACACAACAATACACAACAAGTAGGGCTTGAAAAAAAAGTCCTTCTTCATATACTTTTTTTTTTTTTTATCTTTTTTATTACTATATTATTAGTATAATACTTCTTATATTACTCTTAATATATTAGTATTCTAATTAGTATTATAGTAATTTACTATTTAATTACTATTCTATACTATTCTATATTTAATTATTATTCTATTAATTATTCTAATTATTAAGATTAGAATTATATATATATATATATTTTTAATCTATTCTTTTTTTTTTCATTTCGTCCGCAAAGTCTTTTTTTATTTCCACGTCCTGGCCCGTGTCACGGGCCATTTTTTATTTTTTGTTGCAACAAATTAGATAAGATAAAAAAAGTTATTTTATTTGATTCAAAAATACTTGTTATTGGAATTTTTCCATTCTTCTAATATAGAATCAATGCAACGAGTCTTCTTTTCCTAATCCTCATTAGGTTGCATGAGGAAATACAATACATCAACGCCCTAATTTTCATAATTCTTTTTTTTTTTTTTTATGACCCTATTGATTCTCTTACTCGACAAAAAGCTTGTTTATATACAATAATCGCAGCATAGCGGGTATAGTTTAGTGGTAAAAGTGCGATTCGTTCTATTAACCCTACTGCAAATAGTTAAGGGATCCGTCGGCGCATATTCCGATCAAAAACTTTATTTCTAAAAAGGATTAAATCCTTTACCTCTCAATGAAAAATTCGAGGAAGAATATATATTCTCGTGATTTGTATTCAAGAGTCAATTATAAATTGAAAAATTGGATTATGAGATTACGAAACATAATTTTTTTTTTTATTGGATTAATACTTCCAATTGAATGAGTATGAGTAAAGGGCCTATGGATAAAGACAAAAAAGTGTATTTCTAATCGTAACTAAATCTTCAATTTTTTGTTTGTTTTGTATAGTCGAGATTGAAGCAAAATAAGTATTAAATGATGACTTTGGTTTACTATAGACATCGACATCTTGTTTTAGCTCGGTAGAAA